AAGTAAAAAAAAAAAAGACTCTTTTTTTTTTTTCATTGATTAATTTTTCAATTGATTTGGCAATAACGAACGGATTACGAGTAATCCGTGTCGATCTGCGTTAAAGTGCAGACCCATATATATATTTTATATCAATATATAAAAAAGCCCACCTCTTTCAGTTACAGTACAACGGTTGAATCTCAAATCAAATAGAACAAATAGAAAAAAAGGGTTTGAATTAAATTGTAAGAATATGTATGCTATACGATTTATTCCCTGGGATTGTAGTTCAATTGGTCAGAGCACCGCCCTGTCAAGGCGGAAGCTACGGGTTCGAGCCCCGTCAGTCCCGATGGATATAAATACAATCAAAAAAATATTATTTATAACAGGGACCCCCCCTTTTTTTTATTTCTTTTTTAGTTTAAGGTATAAAATATATAATATAAATAATAAAGTAAAGGTTCCGATGAAGAAAGAAATAAAAAAAGGCATTTTGGATTGCATCAGAAAGTAAAATTTTTTTATTTGGTATGGATAAAAGATCTTCCTATGTTATACTATTAAATTCTCGACTATGAATCGATTTGATAGCTCAGATATTGTTCTTCGTGATATTGATTCGATTTGATATCATCGAAATAAAATCGATACCATTGAATTTACCGCCGAAAGATTGAACACTTATATGGGATTAAATCCCGAAGTATTAATTTTATTAGAAATTAAAGAGAAAGAAAACATAGAGATTATGGAAGTAAATATTCTCGCATTTATAGCTACTGCACTCTTCATTCTAGTTCCTACTGCCTTTTTACTTATAATTTACGTAAAAACGGTAAGTCAAAGTGACTAATTTTACTTAAAAATGACTTCTGATTTCTTATCAATGCAATGATTGATAATGATTGAATAAAAAAAAAATGAAAAAAGGATTTCAATTTCGGTTCTTAGTTTTAAATGAAATGATCAGACTACAATCAGCAAAATTTTATGAAATTCATATAGTATAGTCGAAAGAAATCAAATCTATTTCTTTCGACTATACTATCTATTATGGTAGTCTATAAAGTTTGACTCTATGTTTTATTGATTTGAAAAAATAAAAGGGTTTAATATGTACCAATCCATCTATCTATATCTATAAATAAATATTTATTTTCATATTAATACTATCTATAGATGGCTATATATCGATATAGAATTTTTCTATTTCTGATTCTTTTCAGAGTCCCGGTATCATATTCGGTAGGATATTTAATATAATTTCTTATATTATAAATATAGTATTTTAGCATTCAAAAAATGAATTGATTAAATAATTGACAGATGATCCGGGGGTTCCACGAATTCTATGGAAAAAGTTTTTCATATTTCGAAAAGATTGGTAGTAACCAGTTCATCGAAATAGACATCTTAGAAACAATTTGGTTGGAATGGGAATCCATTTCCCATTATTTGTATTCCCTTGACTTTAAAAATACGAAGATGGTTACAATTCAAATATTTGTTTGATTGAAAGAGTATTTTCAATATTATACATAGAATACATTCCACCACTGGAATACAATAGAATTAAAAAATGCAGATATAATTGCATTTAATTAATTAGTATTAATCAAATAACTATAACTAAATTCAATCGTTAAAAAATTGAAGAACCCAGCTATAAAACATTTGATCCCTTAACTCAATTAAAAGTACCCTTAGAGTCCACTTCTTCCCCATACTACAAGGGAAAGGGAAAATGTAAAAACTACCATTAAAGCAGCCCAAGCAAGACTTACTATATCCATGTAAATTTTGTCTCCTATCGCTATCAATATGAAGGAATTATTTCATTATTGTTTACTAATTTTTCTTGTATTCTTTTCTTATTTAATTTTCACTAAAAATTTTATAATAATAGTGGAATCGCTGGTACAGAGTCAAAAAAAGATTCCTGGATAACATAATTGATGAAACAATTCAATAAATCCAATTATAACATCTAACAAGTTCTTATCTGATTTCTAGTAGAATTGAAAAAAAAATATTATGCAAATATTATGCATAAATAAAAAATATCCAGAGATATCTTTGGAAGTATTAAGGGAATGAATCTTACTAACAGGTAGTAAGAAAAAGATCTATGTTTTAGTTTGCCCCATTTCATTAAGTGAAATGTCAAAAATATAGAATCAAGATAGATTCTTTTTTATATTCTTCTCTTATTTGCATTTCATCTAATCCTTACCGTCTCCCGATTTCTTCTCTAAAACAATAGGAAAACAGCCTCTGAAAGCCTTTCACTAGAGCTTAGGGAAAAGAAAGAATTTGAAATATAAAAAAGAAACATAAACAAATTTATAATAAAAAAGAAATCTAATTAGATTATTAATTTAATCTAACTAATAATGCATAAGTGTTCCTATACTTTCCATAAGTCTGTATACAAGGCTTTTCTTCAACCCCCCAACGAAAAATGGAATTTTATTTCCCGTCCGACCTATCCATTCTTATTCAAGACCCAATCTGTAGACGAACACTACAGTAGTAGTGGAGTAAAAGGACTATCATTTCGATTCCTTTTCACTACTATAAATGAATTCAATGAATTTTTCATTGAATTCGAGACAAAAAGATTTTAAGCATTTTAGAGAACAAACCTACTGATGCTTAGAATTTTGCATGAAAAAAGTCTCAAAAGTCCTTTTGCCGCACTTGCTTCCTCGATCAACAAAACGGAATAAACTATTTATTTCAATTCTCTTGTCGATCAGGCGACACCCGGATTTGAACTGGGGAAAAAGGATTTGCAGTCCCCCGCCTTACCACTCGGCCATATCGCCAAAATAATACAAAAATATATATATAACCCTCCCTTCAAAAAACCAAACAAAAAAGGTACGGGGTTCTAAACTTCTTTTTTTGATGTGTTTGTATCTTCAATTCCATTTTCTGTAATCCCCTTTTTGAAAGGGATCTCTTCCCTTTTCTATTGAAAAACGTATAGCTTTCAGTCACAAAAGCAAAAAGAATGTCGGGACAAAGCGCAACCATTAACTACAAATTCCTGAATCTGAATCAAAAATGGTTTTTTCTGAATGAAATAAAAAAATAGAAATTGATACATAACCAATCAATATTGGTTTTTTTATTGAAAAAGAATCCTTCTCAATTCAATTTCAATTATAATTGAAATTATAACAGCAACGGTGAATATATGTCAACCCCGGAACATAAATTTTTATTATTACACAGATATTATAGAATCGGGTATCTTATTCGTATATGATAGCTAATATTATAGGGAATTTTAAAGAAATTCTCGTGCGTACATTTTTGTGCCAATTTTTTATTAAATGAAATAGAATAGATTGATTGAATTGATGAGGAATAGAAAATAGAAAAAAGAAATTAACACGACATACGCGCTGTCCCGAACAAATATGACTGCAATAAAGTAAGAGACATAGATAGCTATAATTGGGGTTAGATCTATGCATGTTTAATAAATCCTAGTTCTCAAATTCTAAAAAAAGAGGTAAAAATATCTCTCTTCTTTGTGAATTCGAATTCGTTTTCGAACAATTGAAAAGGGAAGTGCTAAAAAAATAAATACTATATTGTTTCTGCTTATTAGATTCTATCTTTATCTCATCGAGCCGAGCAAATTCCGAATTCAATTTTTGTTTTGAGATTCTTAATTCTTAAAAACCCCCCGAAGTCTAGGTGAATTTTATAAATTTGTGTCGATTTATATTACAAGTTAGATTAGATTATATTGGTTTGTTTTATTCCAAAAAAATTCCAATTTGCGTATAAAATTATATTTATTCCTCTTTTCATAGTATTTCATAGACGAAGTTAGGTAAAATTTCATGTGATTCAGTAAAGTAAAAAGAACCGAAATTCCATGATTGCTAAATATATTAATGTGATTCGATGAAGAATGACAGCGTGGGATATTTTCTATAAAATAAATGAAATGGGGAAATTGAAAATGCTTGGGGTTGGAAATGAAGGAATGTCTACACTACCCGGATTGAATCAAATACAATTTGAAGGGTTTTGTCGATTCATTGATCGGGGTTTAACAGAAGAACTTTTTAAGTTTCCAAAAATTGAAGATACAGATCAAGAAATTGAATTTCAATTATTTGTGGAAACATATAAATTGGTCGAACCCTCAATAAAAGAAAACGATGCTGTATATGAATCACTTACACATTCCTCTGAATTATATATATCCGCGGGATTAATTTGGAAAAACTGTAGGGATATCCAAGAACAAATAATTTTTATTGGAAACATTCCTCTAATGAATTCCCTGGGAACTTCTATAGTAAATGGAATATATAGAATTGTAATCAATCAAATATTGCAAAGCCCAGGTATCTATTATCGATCAGAATTGGACCATAACGGAATTTCGGTCTATACCGGCACCATAATATCAGATTGGGGAGGAAGATTAGAGTTAGAGATTGATCGAAAAGCAAGGATATGGGCTCGTGTAAGTAGGAAACAGAAAATATCTATTCTAGTTCTATCATCAGCTATGGGTTCGAATTTAAGCGAAATTCTAGAGAACGTTTGCTACCCTGAAATTTTCTTGTCTTTCCTGAATGAAAAGGAGGAAAAAAAAATCGGGTCAAAAGAAAATGCCATTTTGGAGTTTTATCGCCAATTTGCTTGTGTAGGCGGAGATCCTGTATTTCCTGAATCTTTATGTACGGAATTACAAAAAAAATTTTTTCAACAAAGATGTGAATTAGGAGGGATTGGTCGACGAAATATGAACCGAAGACTGAATCTTGATATACCTCAGAACAATACATTTTTGTTACCGCGAGATATATTGACAGCTGCGGATCATTTGATTGGAATGAAATTTGGAATGGGTACACTTGATGATATGAATCATTTGAAAAATAAACGTATTCGTTCCGTAGCAGATCTCTTACAAGATCAATTTGGATTGGCTCTGGTTCGTTTAGAAAATATAATTAGAGGAACTATATGTGGTGCAATTC